TTGGAGAAATAAGAACACCTTGGTTTGTCGATTAATAATAGGAATTGTATATATAGAGTATTATAGAATATTTCTGTTATGTCCCAGGACAAAAAATTTGTGAATAATGAGACATGAGGAGGACTACTATGTCACTACAGGTGGACTACTCCTAATACGTGCAATTAGTCATTTTGCTAATCAATAAATGTTCAACTTCCTAACTTAAAGTCAGAATAATAAGAATTCGTTATAATGGTGGTTATCCTTTTCCTTTTAGAAAAAATAATAGAGATATTTTCCGCTGAAAAACGAAGGCTAAAACTTGAGTTTAGTAGAAAAAAAAGCCCTTTATCAGATTTGAACCGATGACTTACGCCTTACCATGGCGTTACTCTACCACTGAGTTAAAAGGGCCGTTTTATTCAATTCATGAATTAGCCATTTTTTTTTCATTATGAGTCTACTGCATATATGTATATATGTACTATATGTACATAATATATACGTATATGCATAGGAGTTCATTCAGGAACAATAAATTGGATTTACTCCAAAATAAGATTATTATTTAGAATTTTTGAAAAAATTCTAAATAATAATCTTATTTTGGATCTAGTCATACCATTAGACTATATTGACAATTCCAAAAAACTTGACAATTCCAAAAAACTGCTCATACTATCATCATAGTATGATGATGGTCGGGCGTATATGCCCCTATCGTCTAGTGGTTCAGGACATCTCTCTTTCAAGGAGGCAGCGGGGATTCGACTTCCCCTGGGGGTAGGGTACTATGAAAGGAAGTTGATCATAGATTATCGATAAGCCTAGAATGAATTCTTCCTGGGTCGATGCCCGAGTGGTTAATGGGGACGGACTGTAAATTCGTTGGCAATATGTCTACGCTGGTTCAAATCCAGCTCGACCCAATAATTCACCGCTCCATGAATATGATATAACCAATTTGTCTTCCATAAATGGAAATGCCTAATCCGTAGAAATAAAGAGAAAGAATCAATTTTTTTCTCTATCCCTATTTTTCTCTTTCTGATCTTTCTAAGGATCTAATTCATGATACTTTACTTAATTAAGTAAAGTATCATGAAAAGCAAACAAAAAAGTTTAGTTCTTTTTTCTGATTGATTATCCACTTTTGGCCGTAAAATAATTATTGGTTACTAGTAATCCGTGTCACTCTCACTATAGCCCATATTATATGTGGATATGATATCAGTATATCATTCCTGTCTTTCTTACAATACGACGACTAGGACTAGAATGTTCTTATGATTACATTAAGAATATGTAACATTAAGAATATGTATGCCATACACTTCGCTGGGATTGTAGTTCAATTGGTCAGAGCACCGCCCTGTCAAGGCGGAAGCTGCGGGTTCGAGCCCCGTCAGTCCCGAACTAGGATCCGGTGAATTTATCAATTTATCTCTCTCTTTTCACGGAAAAGGGGGACAGGAAGCAAGATCTAATCCCCAGTGGGGATCCTTATTTCTTTTGTTTTTTATTTCGCATTTATCATCACACAAATATGGATACGGGAATTTCAAATCTTTCCACTACTCCCGATTGATAAAGGAGAGACATATCATATGTACATTAGTACAATTGGTGGTATTACTATATTCAGTATTTTTAGAGATACCATCCTCGTCTTACTTTCTTTTTCGATTGTTCTTGATCAATGAAATGGAGTAGAGTAATCCTATTTTACCGGGAGTACATACAAAAATGGTATTCGTTTATTGTACGATGGACAATGAACTTAACATAATTACCCCGACAGAGTACTTTTCAGGTTAAACCACACCTTTTCTAGTTCTGACTTTGTTTGTGTATCCTCAATGACTAATTGTAAACAATCTATCTCATTCTCATTCAAATTGCAGACATCATTTTTGATGTATGCATTCCAGTACAAATAAATACAAGAAAGAGGATACTAATAAAATAAAAGAAAAGACCGAGCAAGGACCCTTTTCAGTAAATTTGTTGGAATATTTGATCTTTTTTATTTAATCCCTTTTTTTCCATCTCACCTCGTTTGGGTCTGTGTGTGACCCATAGAATACCGGTCATATAATACCTCATAATTGTAAGTATAATACACAGGAAGGAGAGTTGTATAAGATAAGGAAGACAGTAGGTTATAGAAAAGAAAAAGTGGAAGAGGATGAAAAATCCAATGGGATTCCTGATCCAATAAAAAATCCCATTTCGTAATTAGTATGGATAAAGGATTTTCCCATGTTATACTATTCAATTCTCGACGATGAATCGATTTGATAGATCAGATATTGTTATTCATAATATTGATCCTATTCAGTATCATCAGGATCAATTCATCCCAATGAATTTACAGGAGTTAAATTTCTCATCTCTATGGGATTACATCCCGAGTTATTGCGAAGAAAAAAATAAATAAATAATGAAATTATGGAAGTCAATATTCTCGCATTTATTGCTACTGCACTGTTCATTCTAGTTCCTACTGCTTTTTTACTTATTATCTACGTAAAAACAGTCAGTCAAAATGATTAATTTGAATCTGAATTATTAGTTCTTATCAATCCTTTTTTCAATGATTGAAGAAATGAAAGAAAGGGATTAAAAGAAAATTCCAAGTCTTAAATGAAATGATCTGGTTGGAATCATAAAGTGTGGTAGAAAGGACTATATATAGTCCTTTCTACCACACTTTAGAGTATTTTATATTATCTAATATTGTATACAATGATATTATCATATAAAGTTGTATTGTATACAGATATAGACTTTATCTAAATGGAGGGTTTATATAGATCAATTTACAATATGTATGTATATGATGTATTAGATGTACATCTAATCTAAATAGTAGACTAGTACATCAAAATAGCAGTCTAATTCTATTTCTTTTTTTCGCTACATCCACTCGATTTCGATCAACCCAAAATAATCGAAGGCCAATTCTTCTAATTCCTAGGTTTCTTATAATTTTATATATAGATAGGTTCCGGGATCCATCAAAAGAATCAATAGAGGAAGAATAGTATAGGAATATACTATAGCAAAAGAAAAAAAAAAACCAAGGAATTTTTTTGATTTCCCATCCCAAGAAGTCATTGATTGAGCCATTAACAGATCATTTACGAAGTTCTATGGTAACTTCTTCAGATTTTGAAAGGAAGTAGATTAGTAAAGGGGACTCGGACCATTTTTCATGCTTAAACATGACATGAGATGAGTCAAAAAAGCATAAAAAAATCTCTAGGAGTCTAAAATGTTAAATGTATGATATGTGGTGGATCACTCAGCGGAAGAAAGATCAAATTTTATTATGTGTAGAACCTCTTTGGACAACCACTAGTCACTTCCAGTAGAAAGTAAGTATCGTCGTAATCTAATAGCAGAACGATTTGTTCTTAGAACAGTGAAAGTAAAGAAAGAGAGAAACAAATAAAGAAAAAACTAGGGATTGGTTTTTTCTCGTTGTAATATCCATAATTCTGGTAAGAACAGGTTTACCCAAACAGAATATTTAGGAGGAATTCGGTTGGAAAAAATTTCCTATCATGCGTAGATTTGAGTTTTGAAATACAACTAAACTATAGTAATCATTCGTTGTTTGATCGAATGGTTATTATTCATTATTGTCTTTCCAGTATAATTTTGAAAGAGAGACAAGCTTTTTAAAAATAAAGCTTCGAAAAACGATCAATGCAAAACGATCAATTAAACAATTGATACAATTCGATTACTCAATCGATTACTCAATCGATTACTCAATCGATTACTCAATCAATTATTAATATACCTAGAGTCCACTCCTTCCCCATACTACGAGTGAAAGGGAAAATGTAAAGACTACCATTAAAGCAGCCCAAGCGAGACTTACTATATCCATGTGAATTATATCTCCTATTTCTATGAAGGAATTATTCCATTATTGATCAATAATCATAGTAGAATCAATGGCGCAGAGTCAAAATAGGATTCTGACTTAAGGCTATTGATGAACCAATTCAATGAATCCACTCGTAACAGATTCTTTATAGGATTTCTGGTAGAATTGGGAAGTATTAAGTAAAAATATGATACACACACCTTTTCCTTGCAAATTGCAAAGGAATGCTCCTAATGGAACATGTGGGAATAGTAAGACCTATTGTTTGTTTTGTTACCTTTCTTTCATAAGAAAAAAAAATATACCATCAAGATAGATAACTATCTATTGGATACCTACATTTCCTATTTGATCTAAGCCTTACTGTCTTTCTTTCTGTGAAAGAATGGGGAGACATCACTACCATTATTACATACATTTTTTTTGTAATCTCCTTACACGACCAAAGAAATCTTTTTTTTTTTTTTTTTTACTTTGACTCTGTTATTCTATAAGATAAGAGCCGACCAACCATCCTGATTGAATGTTTGAGTACTCGGAGTCTCTCGTAAGTATGGATACAAAGTATCTTCAGTCCTTTCCACAACTCCTAAATTGATTTCCCATCAGTCTATCCAATCTAATTCCAGACAGAGTCAGTAGACCCTACGTTAGTGTAGGTAGTGTAAGATAATTAGGAAGTCTTGATAGTCTTTCGTATAATCTTTTCTTCAATCCTAGGAGCAAAAATGGAATGTCCTTTAGGAACCTTTGGATACCAAGATTTCTGACCTCTTACTTTCGTAGTTCTGGAATTAATAAGTAAGCCTTACCTCATCCCTATTGGTATATCTGTTTGGGCCGCTACCCAGAACCCAAACAGAACCAGATTTTGAGAAAACAACTTACAGTCTTTTATAGAACTATGTATTCTATAAATCAAGTATCGACAAGCTCCGTCCTTTGCCTTTGCTTATGCAGGGCAAGAATTTGTCGAGTTCTATTCTATCAGTAGAATAAGAAATTCTAAGTATTTTGTTGATCAGGCGACACCCAGATTTGAACTGGGGATAAAGGATTTGCAGTCCCCTGCCTTACCGCTTGGCCATGCCGCCAAATCCTATCCAAAATCGATGAA